TTCAGTGCGAAAATTGTTATGGATTAAATTATAAAAAATTTTTTAGATCAAAAATGAATATTTGTGAGCAGTGTGGATATCATTTGAAAATGAGCAGTTCAGATAGAATCGAACTTTTGATTGACCCGGGCACTTGGGATCCTATGGACGAAGATATGGTCTCCATGGACCCCATTGAATTTCATTCAGAGGAGGAACCTTATAAAGATCGTATTGATTCTTATCAACAAAGAACAGGTTTAACTGAAGCTGTTCAAACAGGCATAGGTCAATTAAATGGTATTCCCATAGCAATTGGGGTTATGGATTTTCAGTTTTTGGGGGGTAGTATGGGATCTGTAGTAGGCGAGAAAATCACTCGTTTGATCGAGTATGCTACTAATCGATCTCTACCTGTTATTATTGTGTGTGCTTCTGGAGGAGCACGTATGCAAGAAGGAAGTTTGAGCTTGATGCAAATGGCTAAAATATCTTCTGCTTCATATAATTATCAATCAAATAAAAAGTTATTCTATGTATCAATCCTTACATCCCCTACAACTGGTGGAGTAACGGCCAGTTTTGGTATGTTGGGAGATGTCATTATTGCTGAACCTAACGCGTACATTGCTTTCGCAGGTAAAAGAGTAATTGAACAAACATTGAATAAAACAGTACCCGACGGTTCACAAGCAGCTGAGTATTTATTCCATAAGGGCTTATTCGACCCAATCATACCGCGTAATCTTTTAAAAGGCGTTCTGAGTGAGTTATTTCAGCTACACGGTTTTTTTCCTTTGAAAAATAGATTCCTTTAATTTCTATATTATAGGAAAATATTAAAATCTAGAAAAAATAGAAGTGATTTCTATGCCTTGCCTACCAAGAACTTCCATTTTTTATTAGAAATCTAATCCCTTTTTGTTGGGTTGAATTAGTTTAATTAGAGTCGCGAACTTATAATAAACTCTTTATCTTTAATAAAAAAAAAAAAACCTTTATTTTATTAGTAAGATAGAAAGAGTATTAAGGACGGGAGAATTCATAAAATTTCGTAAACTTAAAGTGGGTTGTCATACATATTCGTGTAGAAAGATGAATAAGTACACTAAATTTTCATTTAGTTCTCATTCCTTGCACTTATTAAGTACTTAATATTATTTATCTTAATAATATTATTTATCTTAATATTATATTATTTATAATAATTATAATTATAATATAATAGATATACTTATTATATCTTTATATTTATAATAGATACAAATATTAAATTGAGGTACCCGTTCTATGACAGATCTTTACTTACCTTCTTTTTTTGTCCCTTTAGTGGGCCTAGTATTTCCGGCGATTGCAATGGCTTCTTTATTTCTTCATGTACAAAAAAATAAGATTGTCTAGACCTGATGGGGCCAACCAGATATTTTTTTTGGTACAGATATTTGTTTAGTGTAATGCGGTATGATATGTGCCTTTTTTCCGAATACAAATGAAAGAACTGTTATGCATGCGGATACATGATATCCGTATAAATCCATGTATATACGGGTTATAAAAACGATCGGCAAATATTTTTATAATAGAAAGTCAATGTATCTAACCAATTACTCCTAAGGGTTCATATCAGAATAGTTTTAGTTGATGAAAGTTACTTTGGCATCAAGAAAAGTAAAGTCAATTTTTTTTTCTTAATTCCAATCGAATGCAATCGGATCTAGTATAGTATGAACTGGCGATCAGAACATATATGGATAGAACTTATAATAGGGTCTCGAAAAGCAAGTAATTTTTTCTGGGCCTTTATTCTTTTTTTAGGTTCACTAGGATTTTTAGTGGTTGGAATTTCTAGTTATCTTGGTAGGAATCTGATACCTGGATTTCCTTCTCAACAAATTATTTTTTTTCCACAAGGGATCGTGATGTCGTTTTATGGGATCGCGGGTTTATTCATTAGTTCCTATTTGTGGTGCACAATATCGTGGAATGTAGGTAGTGGTTATGATCGATTCGATAGAAAAGAAGGAATAATGTGTATTTTTCGTTGGGGATTCCCCGGAATAAATCGTCGCATTTTCCTTCGCTTCTTTATGAAAGATATCCAATCAATCAGAATGGAGGTTAAAGAGGGTCTTTTTCCTCGTCGTATTCTTTATATGGAAATCAGAGGCCAAGGAACCATCCCCTTGACTCGTACTGATGAGAATTTGACTCCACGAGAAATTGAACAAAAAGCTGCCGAATTGGCCTATTTCCTGCGCGTACCAATTGAAGTTTTTTGAATTTTTATCAAAAGGAAAGGAACAAATTCGTTCGGATTTATTCAATTGAGATATTCGGAAATCTCATTTACTTAGAATTTACTTATTCTATTATAAATATATATATTTCATTCGAAACGGGATCCTTAATTCTATTTCTATATTCTTTTTTCTAGATCTAAGGACTACATTTTTACAAAAAACTGGGAATAGATCCATAGGTTCGATACCTTGTTATAGAACTCGTGCTTTAGAGAAATATAAGATCAGATAAAGTTGACAAATGAAGCAGTTCATTAACAATTCACAGAAAAAAAATGAAAAAAAAGAAAGCATTGGCTTCCCTCGCGTATCTTGCATCTATAATATTTTTGCCCTGGTGGATCTCTCTCTCATTTCAAAAAAGTCTGGAACCTTGGATTATTCATTGGTGGAATACTAGGCAATCCGAAAATTTTTTGAATGATATTCAAGAGAAAAATGTTTTAGAAAAATTCCTAGAATTAGAAGAACTATTCTTGTTGGATGAAATGATAAAAGAATACCCAGAGACACATATAAAAAAGCTTAGTATAGGAATACACAAAGAAACGATACAATTGGTCAAAACACATAATGAATATCATCTCCATATCATTTTGCATTTATCGACAAATATAATCTGTTTTACTATTCTAAGTGGTTATTTTATTCTGGGTAATGAAGAACTTGTTATTCTGAATTCTTGGATTCAGGAATTCTTCTATAACTTAAGTGACACAATAAAAGCTTTTTCTATTCTTTTAGTTACTGATTTATGGATTGGATTTCACTCAACCCATGGTTGGGAACTAATGATTGGTTCGATCTACAATGATTTTGGATTGGCTCATAATGAGCAAATTATATCTGGTCTTGTTTCCACTTTTCCAGTTATTCTAGATACAATTGTGAAATATTGGATCTTCCGTTTTTTAAATCGCGTATCTCCTTCGCTTGTAGTCATTTATCATTCAATGAATGAATGATAAACTTATTTGATTTCCTGATATCAATCAAAAAGTTTTTTCACGTAAAAAAAGGGCATTTTTTATTTTTCTCATTCTTTATACTTTTCAAGGCCTTCGTCCTGTTTTCGTCGAATTTTTTCAGTACAATGGCAAACTCGTGGATAGGGAACTATACTAGCTACCTATCTAATTTATTGTAGAAATTCCGGGATCAATGATTGGATCATGCAAAATCGAAATACTTTTTCTTGGGTAAAGGAACAGATGACTCAATTTATTTCTGTATCGATCATGATATATGTAATAACTCGAGCATCTATTTCAAATGCGTATCCCATTTTTGCGCAGAAAAGTTATGAAAATCCACGAGAAGCAACCGGGCGAATTGTATGCGCCAATTGCCATTTAGCTAATAAGCCTGTGGATATTGAAGTTCCACAAGCTGTACTTCCTGATACTGTATTTGAAGCAGTTGTTCGAATTCCTTATGATATGCAAGTGAAACAAGTCCTTGCTAATGGTAAAAAAGGGTCTTTGAACGTGGGGGCTGTTCTTATTTTACCCGAGGGATTCGAATTAGCCCCCACCGATCGTATTTCTCCCGAGGTGAAAGAAAAGATAGGAAATCTGTCTTTTCTGAGTTATCGTCCTAATAAAAGAAATATTCTTGTGATAGGTCCTGTTCCAGGTCAAAAATATAGTGAAATCGTCTTTCCCATTCTTTCCCCCGACCCTGCTACAAAGAAAGACGTTAACTTCTTAAAATATCCTATATATGTAGGTGGGAACAGGGGAAGGGGTCAGATTTATCCTGATGGGAGCAAGAGTAACAATACAGTCTATAATGCTACATCCGCGGGTATAGTAAGCAAAATAGTACGTAAAGAAAAGGGGGGATATGAAATAACCATAGTTGATGCATCGGATGGTCACCAAGCGGTTGATATTATACCTCCAGGGCCAGAACTTCTTGTTTCAGAGGGTGAATCTATCAAGCTTGATCAACCATTAACAAGCAATCCTAATGTAGGGGGGTTTGGTCAGGGAGATGCAGAAATAGTGCTTCAAGATCCATTACGCGTCCAAGGCCTTTTGTTCTTCTTCGCATCTGTTATTTTGGCACAAATTTTTTTGGTTCTTAAAAAGAAACAGTTTGAAAAGGTTCAATTATATGAAATGAATTTCTAGATCCAGAAATTCCTTATCATCAAGTTGATAAAAAGCGCCGAATTCTTGTTGATCAAAAAAATGAAATATGTATTTCTGTAAACTTCCTTAAACCTACTTTGCTTTGTTTTTTGTTTCTAGTATTTTTGCGAGATCTATGGAATTCATTACTTGTATTCCATTTTTAGTACTAGGCACTAGCCAATAGGTATACAAAAACAAAGGAAGAAGATACAAGACAAGGACTGGATAAATGAAATGAAAGGAACAGTCTAGGAAGGATTATAAGTCTTCCTAATCTTCTATTCGACACAAGAAAAGGTGGAACTCCTTTTTCTTGTGTCGTCTTGTATCGAAATAATAATGCTTTTTCTCTTGTTCACCAAAGATTAATATTTCTTCTTTTACGGATATATTGGAAATCTTTTGTTTAGATTCATACATTCATTATTTTAAATAAATAAAAACATAAGAAATAAGAAGTAGTAGACAAACAAAAAGTTTTAGAGGGGAGTCATTCATTGAGTAAATGGAGCTTCTTCTTCTATTATTCAATTAACTTCCACTTTAAATTTATATTATTTATTTTTCAATATTACTACAAATT